ATGGTAAATGCGTGAATATGGTGGACTAAAAAATCTGCGGTTCCTAATGGAATAGGTAGCAAAGCGACTTTGCCGCCTACAGCTACTAACTCGCCACCTCCCCACGTTAAGCTGGTACTTGTTGTTGCACCAGGAGCTGTTACGCCAGGTGCGTCAGCATGGATATTTTGTACCCATTGAGCCAAGATGGGTTGTAATTGTATGGCCGTATCCGAAAACATATCTTGGGGACGGCCTAAAGCACTCATGGTATCATTATGAATGTACAAGCCAAAACTGTGAAAACCTAGAAATATACATACCCAGTTAAGGTGCGATATGATTGCATCGCGGTGTCTAAGGACGCGATCTAATAGATCGTTGTACCGAGTAGTTGGATCATAGTCTCTTACCATAAAAATGGCTGCATGTGCAGCAGCACCAACTATTAGAAACCCGCCAATCCACATGTGGTGTGTGAACAAGGAAAGTTGTGTACCATAGTCAGTAGCTAGGTATGGATAGGGGGGCATAGAGTACATATGATGAGCTACAACAATAGTTGTAGAGCCTAACATAGCGAGGTTAAGAGATAATTGAGCATGCCATGACGTTGTTAGGATTTCATAGAGACCCTTATGGCCTTGTCCTGTAAATGGGCCCTTATGAGCCTCCAAAATATCTTTAAGTCCATGACCAATACCCCAGTTGGTCTTATACATATGACCCGCGATCAAGAAAAGAATAGCAATAGCTAAATGATGGTGCGCAATATCGCTCAACCATAGGCCTCCGGTTATTGGATCTAATCCTCCGCGAAAACTAAGAAATTCCGCGTATTTGGACCAATTCAAGGTGAAAAAAGGAGTTGCCCCTTCGGCAAAACTAGGATAAAGTTGAGCCAAAAGGTCACGATTCAAGATAAATTCATGAGGAAGTGGTATCTCCTTAGGATCAACCCCAGCGTCGAGAAATTGGTTAATCGGTAAAGATACATGAATTTGGTGTCCCGCCCAAGAAAGAGACCCAAGTCCTAATAACCCCGCTAAGTGGTGATTCAACATGGATTCTACATCTTGGAACCAGGCCAATTTGGGAGCGGCTTTGTGATAATGGAACCAACCTGCAAAAAGCATTAACGATGCAAAAATCAATGCACCGATTGCGGTACAATACAGTTGTAATTCACTAGTTATTCCAGATGCTCGCCAAATCTGAAAAAACCCGGAGGTTATTTGGATTCCTCGGAAACCCCCACCTACATCACCATTCAAAATTTCTTGCCCTACTATTGGCCAAACTACCTGAGCACTAGGTCCAATGTGAGTAGGATCGCTTAGCCATGCTTCATAATTGGAAAAACGGGCACCGTGGAAGTACATACCACTCAACCAAAGAAAGATAATGGAGAGTTGGCCAAAATGAGCACTAAAGATTTTTCGAGAGATCTCCTCCAAATCACCAGTATGACTATCGAAATCGTGAGCATCAGCATGTAGGTTCCAGATCCAAGTGGTAGTATCAGGGCCCTTAGCTAATGTTTTTGAGAAATGCCCGGGTCTGGCCCATTCCTCAAAAGATGTTTTTACAGGATCCCTATCCACAACAATTTTAACTTCTGATTCCGGTGAACGAATAATCATTAAGTCCTCCTCTTTCCGGACAAGACATACAAAGAGACCTGCCAACTGTCTTTTTAGTGAATCTTTGAAAGATCGATATTATGGTTAGCCTTTTTCTTTACTATCTACCGTCCTTCTATTTTTTTTTAGTTATTCACTGGAGCAATTATATATTGAAGTCAATCCGAGGCAAGTGTTCGGATCTATTATGACATAAGAATTAGGTGCCTAACGGACAACGGTTATCCGGGAAAATTATTTCCCGACGTAATAAATTTTTTTTTAAGAAGCTAGTGTATTTTTTTTGAGAGTATAAGTCCCTATCTACATCTACTTTCCTTGAGTGAGCATAATATAGATTTTTTATTCGATTCAAAATTCCAAGATAACTCATTAGAATTTTGAATAAGACCACCCTGATATATATTAGGTAGGAATATTTAGATTGACCCCTTTTATTTGCTTTATTCTCTTCTGTTCTAGAGCCCATCCCTATTGTTTATCCTTATGAAATTTGATATAAAATCGAAGGTAGAAGAAAGGGATATAATGAAATTATTGATTCGATTTTCCCCCCTAAATTATTTGATTAATGGATCAACAACCAAATCACCCTTTTTCTGAAAAAGTAGAGTGCCCTTATTCAAATTCAAAGCGCTTCGTAATCTTCAACCAGTTCTGTGCTTCAATATAATTTCCCGGAGTAAGCCCTATAGCTTGTTTCCAATACTCAGCAGCTTGATCAAACCAAGCTTCCGCAATTTCCGAATCACCCTGTAGAATGGCCTGTTCTCCTCGGTCGGAATAGGCATTTCCTTCCCCTAGAACCGTACTTGAGAGTTTCCTACCTCATACGGCTCAGAAATTCCTATCTTTATTTCCCCTATCTTAACTGAATTTGATTTCTCAAAAATCGATCCAATTTCTTCTTGGGTTAAACAGAAGAAGTTAATTACCTAAGTTTCAAACCCTAATTTTGATCAATAATCAGTTTGATCTTTTCTCCCACCTTCAGAAGAATGAAGCATAGATAAACCTATATCCTTCGTTCGAATTTTCTGAAAGGTAACTATCTCGGTTTCGTTTCTTTCATATATGAAATTTCTATAGAATCCTTGAAAAAGACTTTTTCCCATAAGGAAGAAAAAAGAACTTACTATCTTTGGGATCTGATACTACACCGCTGCTTAATCCCTTAGTGGATCGACTGTATTACATAAGCGGATTCCTAAATTGTGCCCCATATTATGGTATAATTAAGCAGTTTTTTTTAGTTGTATCGACCTAGTCGCTCACTAATTGATCTTTACGGTGCTTTCTCTATCAATTTGAGACTTTATCCATAGAGTAGTAGTATAGGCTCTACTTTATTCCTATTTGGATTCTCATGAAGTGTCCTTCCTTCCTACAGCTGATAGGGCAAAATCGTTGTTTTGACGATCCCTATGTAGAAAGCCCTTTTTCTAGTATTTACTAGAAAATTTCATCTTTTTTTTCTTCTTTCTATAGTGGAGATAGTCGCACGTAATGACAGATCACGGCCATATTATTAAAAGCTTGTGGTAAGAAGGGGTTTCGTTCTAGCGCCCGGAAATAATATTCCAAAGCCTTTGTATGCTCTCCATTGCTTGTGTGTATAAGGCCTATGTTATATAGTATATAACTTCGATCATAGGGATCAATTTCTAGTCGCGTAGCTTCATAATAATTCTGCAAAGCTTCCGCATAATTTCCTTCGGATTGAGCCAACATCCGTTACGGTCGTTCATTCTATTCAAAAAATCTCCGTTTCAAAACCGTACATGAGGTTTTCATCTCATACGGCTCCTCCCTTCTTTACATAGTACTAAGCGAAAAATCTATAGAATGAAAATCGAATTAGTCCCATCTCATTATGGACCGAAAGGGGCTGGTATTTTTCCAAGAAATCTCTAGCCAACCTTCCCTCAAGAGGTTTTTCTTAACACCAATGAATTCTATTAATGCTAGAGGAAAACGATAGCTCCAAGAATTTCTTTGTTCTCAACGCCTCCTATTTATAGGAATTAGCCACTTCAACGACCTTTGATGGTTATAAGGGTATCCAAAGTACAAACCTGATGGTTGTTTGTTATCCCAACCATTCTTCCCAACCCTGATACCGATCAGGAAAGGGCTAATTTCTAACAAAGTTTTTCTCTTGTTGATTCCTATTTCGAGGTGTAGTGCTTTTCTCCCCTATGCTGCCTATTGGTACTAGTAGAGTAGGATTGGCCTGTAATATGGAACCCATCCTGTAGGTCTAACCTTTCGCTCAATACTCAAATCTACAATTGAAGCATCTGAAGCCACATCAATCGAGGATACACGACAGAAGGAATTGTTAGTTCACCTCACCTTCCCCAAGCGTGGGTTTCCTTTACTAATTTTGTTCTCTCTATGTGAAACCCCTCTCTTTCTCCTAAGACTGAGATGTAGGTAGGGCTAAAAAAAACAAACAAAAAAAGACTCAAATCGCACCATCTCTATAATAAGTAAATGCCCGTTTTTCCCCTGAGGTTGTCGGAATTATTTGCAATAAAATATTGGCTACAATCGAGGAGGTCTTATCAATGAAATTTCCATTTATACGGGATCTAGGCATAATTCCCAATCCATTCTATATAGAATTCTTTTCATTCTATCACAAAATAACATAAAAACAAAACATTCGATTCGTATAAATCGATCCATACGCTCTAAATGGATAAGAGAGGTATGGATTTTCCGCTCAACTAAAATTGTCTCCTTTTCCTTCTGTTTGGACAAGAAGAGATATGAAATATTTGACTAAGATTGGATTTAATTCCACTTTCCTATTTCTCAACAACAACTTCTCTCATCAGCTATTTCGCGTTTTCAAAGTCATTAATTATCGCGTACCCCCTTTTTTTATTTAGATTGTACAGCATAACGTACCTTATGCAAATAGAATTAAGGGGTTCCTTTATTTTCTTATGGAATAAGAAGAATTGTTCCATTCTCTTTTTATTTAGGTTTTCCCCAAAGAAAAACTTTTTTTGGAGCGTAATTCCTAGTAAAAAAATCCTGGATCCTTCCACTTAGATGAAAAGGGATGAAAAGGAATTTTTCCAATAGAGCCATGGAATCCCCGAGTGGTTGTAGCTGTAATCTGTACTTCAGGAATACGAAAACTCGCTATTCACTCAGTTTTTTTCCATAATAAGATTATGTAGGAGAGATGGCCGAGCGGTTCAAGGCGTAGCATTGGAACTGCTATGTAGACTTTTGTTTACCGAGGGTTCGAATCCCTCTCTTTCCGTTTCTCTTAATTCATCAACGTTACCGATCACAATGTATCAAATCAAATAACAATTTATTGCAGCAATAATACCTTTATTTAATAGAAATTCTCTATAGCAAATTGCTGCGGTATGTAAAATACACAGAAAAAAGGATTCTAATGTGAATCTATTTCTGCTAGGTGAATGGGAAAATACGAATTAAGAGCCTTAGGTCGATTTAGTTCGGGGAAAGAGGAAAAATTTTTATGAACCTTTCCTTTTTTCATTAAGTTCAAGTCTGACGAGAGTAATATTCTACAACTAACAACTCATTTATTTTGAGACCGACCCATTTCCTATCTAGGATTTTTTGTACTAGTCCCTTATATTGCAATGTGTCAACCGTCAAATGCTTTGGCAATTTGCCCTGATCGGATGAAGCAATAGAATTTTGAACGAGACGTTTTGATCTTTGGTTATCCTTCGTAGTAATAATATCTCGGGGTTTGCAACGAAAACTTGGTATATCAACTATACGACCATTAACTAAAATATGTCTATGGTTAACTAATTGCCGGGCCCCAGGAATGGTTGAAGCCATACCCAATCGAAAAACGATATTATCCAAACGCATTTCGAGTAATTGTAGTAAAACCTGACCTGTTGACCTTTTTGCTTTTCCGGCCATATGTACATATCTAAGTAATTGTCGTTCTGTCAGACCATAATGAAAACGCAATTTCTGTTTTTCTTCAAGACGAATACGATATTGCTCTTTTTTCCCAGAATGGAATTTCTTTTTCAGATTACTTCCGGATTTAGGTGTTTTTCTAGTGAGTCCTGGTAAAGCTCCCAGACGGCGTATTTTTTTTAAACGAGGTCCTCTATAACGGGACATGAAGACTCCTTTTTTATTTTATTGAAATTTCATTTTACACAATAAATTTCATTGTATTTACATTACAGAATACATCGAAATTAAAACTGAATTAAACTAAAGGATAAACAGAGTAAAATCCACTAAAGTACCACAGTACCACAAAAAACGTAATTTCATCAACATCTGGACTTTTTGTATATATATTATATATTTTAATGTTTTGTATCTAGCAAAATTGTAAGGTAGAACAACATAATAGACTCTGGATTCTCCATTTAATTCGGAGGAAAAGAGAGATTTTTGTTCATGGAACATCGACAGAGAAAAAAGCCGACTATCGGATTTGAACCGATGACCCTCGCATTACAAATGCGATGCTCTAACCTCTGAGCTAAGTGGGCTTACATAACAGAAATAGTGTAACAAATAGAAATATATATAGGAAATCTGTAAAATGTAAGATCTTAATTATTAATCTTAGTTATTAACTAGTTCCACATTGGAAGTTCTACTTAGAAAAAAAAGAAAAAAAAAGAATGAATATCAAGCGTTATAGTATGATTTAGAATACTATAAAAAAAAGGGGGGGGGGGAGAAAAACTTTGGAATATATTGATTTCGATTGAATTGGAAATATATCAACGATAGAATCAATGTAATTCTGAATTGCAATAAGCGGGGTCTATCAAATAGAGATGAGCTGCTAGACTACGTCGAATAATGAATTCAATGATTCAAAAAAACTAAGAGATAAATGAAATTACACAAGGAATCCTAGTTTCAAAGAAAAGGAAAATGGGGATATGGCGAAATCGGTAGACGCTACGGACTTGATTGTATTGAGCCTTGGTATGGAAACCTGCTAAGTGGTAACTTCCAAATTCAGAGAAACCCTGGAATTAAAAATGGGCAATCCTGAGCCAAATCCCACTTTTGAAAAACAAGCGGTTCTCAAACTAGAACCCAAAGGAAAAGGATAGGTGCAGAGACTCAATGGAAGCTGTTCTAACGAATCGAGGTAATTACGTTGTGTTGGTAGCGAAACTCCCTCTAAATTAGGGAAAGAAGGGCTTTATACATCTAATACACACGTATGGATACTGGCATAGCAAACCAAAGGATTAATCACAGAATTCTATATCATAATATAGGTTCTTTATTTATTTTTGAAAATGAAATTCAGAATTATTATGAAATAGAAAATTCTGAATCCATTCTACTCGAACATTGAGTAATCAAATCCTTCAATTCATTGTTTTTGAGATCTTTTAAAAAGTGGATTAATCGGACGAGGATAAAGAGAGAGTCCCATTCTACATGTCAATACTGACAACAATGAAATTTCTAGTAAAAGGAAAATCCGTCGACTTTATAAGTTGTGAGGGTTCAAGTCCCTCTATCCCCAACAAACCCTCTTTTATTCCCCAACCATAGTATTTATCCTCTTTTTTCTTTTATCAATGGGTTTAAAATTCATTAGCTTTCTCATTCTACACTTTGACAAAGAAGTGCGAAGAGAACTCAATGGATCTTATGCTATTCATTAAATGGATTTCTTTTTTATTAAAGTATCGGCAAGGAATCTCGATTATTAATTGGATTTTTAAGTATTATTAAGTAAGCCATCCACAATGCATAGGATTCCCCCCCATTTCCAAATTTGAAATAGAATACTTTATGGATTTTTTGATCCCTTTAATTGACATAGGTGCAAATACTCCACTAGGATGATGCACAAGAGAGGGTCAGGATAGCT